AACAAATACAATTAGAAATCAAATAGAAAGAATTACAAAAGAGAAAAAAAAAGTAACTCCAGAAATAGAAATAAATAGTAGTCTTAACAAAACAAGTTATAATGCTAAAAGATTAGAAAAATGGAAAATATTAAAAAGAAGAAATACTCGATTAATCTGTAAATTAACCTTTTTTCTAAAATTTTGCATTGAAAGCATCTACACAAATATACTTGTCTCTATCATTAATATTCTCAGAAGGAAGATCCAATTATTTCTTATTTTAACAAAAATAATTAGGAATAAATCCATTTACAATAATGAAACAAATCAAGAAATAATTAATAAAAAAAATCAAAATCCAATTGAGTTTATTTCGACTATAAAAAAGTCACTTTATAATATTAGTAATAGTAAGAAAAATTCACATATTTTTTCTGACTTATCGTACTTGTCACAAGCATATGTATTTTACAAATTATCACAAACCCAAGTTATTAACTTGTATAAATTAAAATCATTTCTTCAATATCAAGAAATCCCTTTTTTTCTTAAGCCTGAAATAAAGGATTCTTTTGAAACACAAGGAATAGTTCATTCTAAATTAAGGGATAACAGACTTCCGAGTTCTGAAATGAATCAATGGAAAAACTGGTTAAGAGGACATTATCAATACGATTTATCTCAGATCAGATGGTCTAGATTAATACCACAACAATGGCGGAATAGAGTTTATCAACGTCGTATGGTTAAAAGGAAAAATTTCAGCAAATGGAATTCATATGAAAAAGACCAATTAATTGATTCCAAAAAACCAAATATTTTGGAAGTCTATTCATTATCAGATAATTTTCTGAATTTTCTAGAAGACGATAAATATGATCTTTTCTCATTCTCATATAAATCTATTAATTTTTCCTTGTATCAACGTCGTAGGGTTAAAAGGGAAAATTTCAGCAAATGGAATTCATATGAAAAAGACCAATTAATTGATTCCAAAAAACCAAATATTTTGGAAGTCTATTCATTATCAGATAATTTTCCAAAATACTATAAATATGATCTTTTCTCATATAAATCTATTAATTCTGAAAATAAAAAGGACTCATTTATTTCTAGATCACCGTTTGAAGGAAATAAGAATCAAGAGATTTCTTATAATTACAACACATATAAAGACACTTTTTTTGATATGATGGGGAGTATCCCTATCAATAATTTTCTAGGAAAGGGCGATATTCTAGATATTCTATATATGGATATGGAAAAAACTCCCGATAGGAAATATTTGGATTGGAAAATTCTCCATTTTGATCTTAGAAAAAAAGTCGATATTGAGGCCTGGATCACGATCGATGCCAATAGGAATCAAAATACTAAGATTGTTACTAATAATTCTCAACTAATTGATAAAAAAAACATTTTTTATCTTAGGATTCCAGAAATGAATCTACCAACCCCCCCAAAAGCAGCATTTTGGGATTGGATGGGGATGCATGCAAAACGTCCCATATTGAATCGGGAACTTTGGTTCTTCCCAGAATTTTTGTTACTTTATAATACATATAAAACGAAACCTTGGTTTATACCAAGCAAATTACTTCTTTTAAATTTGAATAGAAATGAAAATAGTAATGAAAATCAAAAGATTAATGAAAAGCAAAAGGGAAGTTTTTTGATACCATCGAATAATAAAATAAATCAAGAAGAAACCACAAGCCAAGGGGATCTTGGATCCGTTCTTTCAAACCAACAAAAAGATATTGAAGAAGATTCTGCGGGATCGGACATGAAAAAAGGTAAAAAGAAAAAAAAATACAAAAGTCTCATGGAAGCAGAACTATATTTGTTCCTGAACCGTTGTTTTCTTTTTCAATTGAGCTGGGGCGAGACTTTTGATCAAAGAATGATGAATAATATTAGGGTATATGGTTTCCTGCTTAAACTAATAGATCCAAAAACAAAAAAAGTTTCTATAGCCTCGATTCAAAAAGGAGAAATGAGTTTGGATATAATGCTGATTCAGAAGAATTTCACTCTTCCAGAATGGATGAAAGGGGGAATATTGATTATCGAACCCGTTCGTCTGTCTGTAAAAAACGATGGACAATTTATTATGTATCAAACCATCGGTATTTCGTTGGTTCATAAGAGTAAGCACCAAACTAATCAACGATACCGAGAGCAAAGATATGTTGCTAAGAATCATTTTGATGAATCTATTCCACCACATGAAAGAATAACAAGAAATAGAGACAAAAATCATTTGGATTTGCTTGTTCCTGAAAATATTTTATCGTTTAGGCGTCGTAGAAAATTAAGAATTCTAAGTTGTTTCAATTCAAAGAATAGGAATGATGTAGATAGAAATCCTGTATTTTGCAACGAAAAGAATAGCAGCCAAGTTCTAGGTGCCAGTAATCACCTTGATAGAGAGACAAATCCATTAATGAAATTGAAGTTCTTTCTTTGGCCTAATTATCGATTAGAAGATTTAGCTTGTATGAATCGTTATTGGTTTGATACCAATAATGGCAGTCGTTTCAGTATGTTAAGGATACATTTGTATCCACGATTGAAAATTCGTTGATAGTACATTTTTCCTATATCTCCTCTACTATATAGGATATATGAAAGCAAATAAATACACACATCACACGTCCTGTCTTACATTTCATTCTAAATATCCAATACTAAATGAATAATTATGAATTCGATCTAGAAATGAATCAACAGAACCTTCTTCATTTTAGGTCTTAATTCTTCGCTTTTGTGAATACGAAAATGTGCCAATCCTTTTCTCTCCCTATCTAAATCTAATTTTCAATTGGATTGATTCATTTGAATTGATAAAATTAGGAGTTTCGAAAGAAATTTGGATTAGATTATTGTATCTACCACATGAAAATGAATGACATTATTATTACTGATCGGTAAAATCCATATCTGTAAAAAGGGAGAGGAGGCATTTTTTTATGGTAAGAAATTCATTCATTTCGGTTATTTCTCAAAAAGAAAACGAAGAAAACAGAGGGTCTGTTGAATTTCAAGTATTCAGTTTCACCACTAAGATAAGGAGACTTACTTCACATTTGGAATTGCACAAAAAAGACTATTCATCTCAGAGAGGTTTGCGAAAAATTTTGGGAAAACGTCAACGACTACTGGCTTATTTGTCAAAAAAAAATAGCGTACGTTATAAAGAATTAATTGGTCAGTTGGATATTCGAGAGACAAAAACTCGTTAATTTAAAGAGTGATATCATTTGAACTTATTCGTTTCCATTTTGATGAACTTCTTTTTACTTTCAGCAATTCATGGAAGAATGACTCGATAAAAAACTTATGATTGCACCAACTACAAGAAAAGACCTCATGATAGTCAATATGGGCCCTCACCACCCATCAATGCATGGTGTTCTTCGACTTATCGTTACTCTCGATGGTGAAGATGTTATTGACTGTGAACCAATATTGGGTTATTTACACAGAGGAATGGAGAAAATTGCGGAAAACCGAACAATTATACAATATTTGCCTTATGTAACACGTTGGGATTATTTAGCTACTATGTTCACAGAAGCAATAACCGTAAATGGACCCGAACAACTAGGCAATATTCAAGTACCTAAAAGGGCTAGCTATATCAGAGCCATTATGTTGGAGTTGAGTCGTATAGCTTCCCATTTGTTATGGCTTGGCCCTTTTATGGCAGATATTGGGGCACAGACCCCCTTCTTCTATATTTTTCGAGAACGAGAATTGATATATGACCTATTCGAAGCTGCCACCGGTATGCGAATGATGCATAATTATTTTCGTATCGGAGGAATAGCTGCTGATCTACCTCATGGATGGATAGAGAAATGTTTGGATTTTTGCGATTATTTTTTAAGAGGGGTTGCTGAATATCAAAAGCTTATTACACGGAATCCCATTTTTTTAGAACGAGTTGAGGGCGTAGGCATTATTGGAGGAGAAGAAGCACTAAATTGGGGTTTATCAGGACCAATGCTACGAGCTTCCGGAATACAATGGGACCTTCGTAAAGTTGATCATTATGAGTGTTATGACGAATTTGATTGGGAGGTTCAATGGCAAAAAGAAGGGGATTCATTAGCTCGTTATTTAGTACGAATCAGTGAAATGACAGAATCCATAAAAATTATCCAACAGGCTCTGGAAGGAATTCCAGGGGGGCCCTTTGAGAATTTAGAAATCCGACGCTTTGATAGAATAAAAGATACTGAATGGAATGATTTTGAATATCGATTTATTAGTAAAAAACCTTCTCCAACTTTTGAATTGTCCAAACAAGAACTTTATGTAAGAGTCGAAGCACCAAAAGGAGAATTGGGAATTTTTCTAATAGGAGATCAGAGTGTTTTTCCTTGGAGATGGAAAATTCGCCCACCGGGTTTTATCAACTTGCAAATTCTTCCTCAGTTAGTTAAAAGAATGAAATTGGCTGATATTATGACGATACTAGGTAGTATAGATATCATTATGGGAGAAGTTGATCGTTGAAATGATAATTGATAATACAACAGAACTACAAGCTATCCATTTGTTTTCCAGATTGGAATTCTTCAAAGAAGTCTATGGGATCATATGGGTGCTTGTCCCTATTTTGACTCTTGTATTAGGAATCACATTAGGTGTACTAGTAATTGTTTGGTTAGAAAGAGAAATATCTGCAGGGATACAACAACGTATTGGACCTGAATACGCCGGCCCCTTGGGAATTCTTCAAGCTCTAGCAGATGGCACAAAACTACTTTTCAAAGAGAATCTTTTTCCATCTAGAGGGAATACTCGTTTATTCAGTATCGGACCATCCATAGCAGTCATATCCATTTTACTAAGTTATTCAGTAATTCCTTTTGGTTATCGCCTTATTCTATCCGATCTTAGTATTGGTGTTTTTTTATGGATCGCTATTTCAAGTCTTGCTCCCGTTGGACTTCTTATGTCGGGATATGGATCAAATAATAAATATTCCTTTTTAGGTGGTTTAAGAGCTGCTGCTCAATCAATTAGTTATGAAATACCATTAACTCTATGTGTATTATCAATATCTCTACGTGTGATTCGGTGAGACATAAAATTTCCCCTATTTCTTTTAAGAAAGTTAAATGAGTTGAATATATTTTCTTTTTTATTCAGCATTCGGGTTGATGAACTAAACCAGATAGTTATATGAGTGAAATAAAACGACTTTTGAATTTGCAGTTAACGGGATTGAATCTCATTTCCTATGTACAAGAATGAAATGAAAGTAAATATAAGCAAAGCAGTCGAGACTGTTTACCCCAAGATTGGTTGATTAGTCATCATGGCTTGAAGCGGGTTCAAAAGATCAACTGTATGGAGTTTTTACTATCTATTAACATAGATGTATTACCATAATGGAAGGTTAACAAAAATGAGTGGATGGTTAGGAAGACCAAGATACGCAAAGGATTAGTAATGGAGATTTTGTAAATTATCCAACAAGATATTTCTGGACCTAAAAGGAATTCAAATTGGGGCTTTAAGTTGGTAGAAACGATTAAGAAGTACTCCCCATGATTTCGATCCAGAGTATGTTCCTATCCACTGATTAAGTAAATAACTATCAAGAACGAAGTAATCTTTTACTTTGAGAATGTCCCCCTTTTCTGAGAAAGGAGAATAGGAATGAAATAAACTCGAAAGAATAGAATTGAAAAAAAAAAAGAGATCTTTTGTTATTCTTTCTTTCCTATAATACCTATTTTATTTAGAGAGATAGAATTCTTGTCATGATGCATGAACTAATGCAATGCCTAATTCTTTTGCGTAATGAAAAATGATAGGTTGAAATAGCTATGTGATATTCCTCCAAAAAACTCTTTTTTTATTCAAGGATAAAGTTATTAATCAACAAAGAAAAATTCCAATTATTAAAAGATGAGATCAATTCCGAAGCACTTTTATTTATTCGAAATAGATATTTCGAATAAATAGCAGACAGAATTCCATTGGTCTAATTCGAGGCCCTAGGATAAGAGTTTGAATCTCTATCTATCCTAGAAACATATCAAGATAAATAATGTCGAAAGGTACTTAGATTTATTTGCGACCTCTGAGGAGCCGTATGAGGTGAAAATCTCATGTACGGTTCTGTAATAGCGATGGGAACAGTGATGTTATCATCGACTATGATTATCTAACAGTTCAAGTACAGTTGATATAGTTGAAGCCCAGTCAAAATATGGTTTTTGGGGGTGGAATTTGTGGCGTCAACCTATAGGGTTTATCGTTTTTCTAATTTCTTCTCTAGCCGAGTGTGAGAGATTACCCTTTGATTTACCAGAAGCAGAAGAGGAATTAGTAGCAGGTTATCAAACCGAATATTCTGGTATCAAATTTGGTTTATTTTATGTTGCTTCGTATCTGAATCTACTAGTTTCTTCATTATTTGTAACAGTTCTTTACTTGGGGGGTTGGAATCTTTCTATTCCGTACATATTTGTTCCTGAGCTTTTTGAAAGAGGTAAAGTTTTTGGAACAATAATCAGTATCTTTATTACATTAGCTAAAACTTATTTGTTCTTGTTCATTTCTATTGCAACAAGATGGACTTTACCGAGACTCAGACTGGACCAACTATTAAATCTTGGATGGAAATTTCTTTTACCTATTTCTCTAGGTAATCTATTATTAACAACTTCATTCCAACTTCTTTCACTGTAAAGGAATAGAATATTTCATATTCCCAACTTGTCTCAAACAAGAGAAAGAAACAAGTATAAAATTTTTTATAGATATTTACGATATGTTTCCTATGGTAACTGAGTTCATGAATTTTGGTCAACAAACAATACGAGCTGCAAGGTACATTGGTCAAGGTTTCATGATTACCTTGTCCCACGCAAATCGTTTACCTGTAACTATTCAATACCCCTACGAAAAATTGATCACATCGGAACGTTTCCGAGGACGAATCCACTTTGAATTTGATAAATGCATTGCTTGTGAAGTATGTGTTCGTGTATGTCCTATAGATTTACCCGTTGTTGATTGGAAATTGGAAACGGATATTCGAAAGAAACGATTACTTAATTACAGTATTGATTTTGGAATCTGTATATTTTGTGGTAATTGCGTTGAGTATTGTCCAACAAATTGTTTATCAATGACTGAAGAATATGAACTTTCTACTTATAATCGTCACGAATTCAATTATAATCAAATTGCTTTAGGTCGGTTACCGGTGTCAATAATTGACGATTACACAATTCGAACAATTTCGAATTCACCTCAAATAAAAAATGGAAAAAATCCTTGATTCAAAACAAAAACCATTCCATCGTTTTTGGATCCAAAAGACTGAGGTTTTTTGCTTGGTCAATAGGTTGGTTGGCGAGAATCGTGGCTTAATTTGGATTGAAAATTGATTTCGATTCAACTAATGATTTCAAAATAGAGAGTTTCAAACTCCTCTTTCGGATAAAGAAGAAGAGTAGTCCAATAACTGTATCTACATCAATCCACATC